CGAAATCTTTCATAATTGGATTTCAAGTTAGTAACTTCTATTTTTTCCTTCCTTTCTTCTTCTTCGTTTCGGATCGAAAATAGAAGAGTTGAGTAAATCAAAAATCAAAAGAGGAGGTTCATGGCCAAGGGGAAGGATGTCCGAATAACCGTTATTTTGGAATGTATCAGTTGTGTTCGAAACGGTGTTAATAAGGTATCAACGGGTATTTCCAGATATATTACTCAAAGGAACCGGCACAATACGCCCAATCGATTGGAATTGAGAAAATTCTGTCCATATTGTTACAAACATACGATTCATGGGGAGATAAAGAAATAGATCAAATCGAGCGCCTGTATGTAACCCTTCCTTGGAAGGGGAAAAAATTACATTATATATATAACATATTTAAATATAAACAAACCAAATCCTATTTATTTATTCTAATTCATTTTAGATCCGACCGAAATAGGATTTTCGGGATAAGGAATACACTAAACAAACCATGGATAAATCCAAGCGACCTTTTCTTAAATCCAAGCGATCTTTTCGTAGGCGTTTGCCCCCGATCCAATCGGGGGATCGAATTGATTATAGAAACATGAGTTTAATTAGTCGATTTATTAGTGAACAAGGAAAAATATTATCTAGACGGGTGAATAGATTGACCTTGAAACAACAACGATTAATTACTATTGCTATAAAACAAGCTCGTATTTTATCTTTGTTACCTTTTCTTAATAATGATAAACAATTTGAAAATAATGATAAACAATTTGAAAGAACCGAGTCGACCGCTAGAACTGCTGGTCTTAGAGCCAGAAAAAAATAGGCTTACTCTTTCTTCACTTGAATCAAAATTCCAATCCGAACTCAAACGCGGATTGATGTTTTGTTCGAAAAATACGAAAATCCAGATTTGATTATCGTGTCGTAAGAAAAAAAAACACAAAAAAAAGAATCGGGGAAGAATAAATCCTTTTTTATTGAGTGTATTCATTCATTTTTACTACTTTAGTTTAGCATATTTTATCATATTCATTTTGACTCTACCCTCCCGGAGTTCATTCTCCGGGGAACTCCATTTAAATTATTCCGGTGGATTCTTTACAATCTACTTCTTTTATGATCTCATTGGAAATCATAGAAAGACAATTTTTATTTGATATAGCTATTTGTGCAAGTATTTTACGATTAAGAAGCAACTGTTTCTTATACAGATCGTGTATTAATCTACTATAACTATAGGATACCCCCCCTTCACGAATTACTGCGTTTATTCGAGTGATCCACAAACGACGAAAATTTCTCTTTTGCCGATCCCTATCCCGATGAGACGAAACCAAAGCTCTTATTTTCTGTTGAGTAATTGTTCGAGTAAGCCTTGAATGAGCCCCTCGAAAGCTTGATGCAAATAAACGAATTTTTGTTCTACGTCGCCGAGCTATATATCCCCGTCTAATTCTGGTCATTGAATAAATGAAACTTTGACGAATAACTAATAGATTTCCTTTCTTTCAGTTATTCTTTTTCCCTTTCCTAGTCTATTAATAACAAAGCTTATTTTTCCAATGTATAAACTCAAAATTCCAATGGCTTTGGCTACTATAACCTTCCCGACCACTATTTTTCTTTTTTCTAGACATTTCACTTCAAAATAAGAAATTGTATTCTACTAGGTATCAAAATCTAGTAACTAAAAAATAAAATATAAATGGATAAAGAAATAGCGGCTTACATCGTTTCTATGGTTACTTCTTAAACGGTGAGGTCTTCTCTATACACCGGAGCCTTTACTTCATTTAATCAATGTTATTGGTAACTTGTATAGTTCACATTCTTTGGCTCTACCCATGAATTATCCAGTAATAGATCTTTCACGATGAGATCTACCTATACAGTAACGGTATTTAATTATGAAAGTTGGCTGGGTAGCTAACCCTGTTAGTCCGTTCTTGCAAGAGGGGGCCTAATCTTTCTGTTTTTTAAGTAAGATTTCCTCCGCTTAATGGATAACCATTTGCTACCAATGGAGAATTGCTTCGCATTTTAAATTGAGGTGATTGGATTTGCACCAATGGAAACCATAAATTTCATACACAAACGAATGGATAGATTTTCTTTTTTTTAGATACTGAATTGAATAGAGTTCTTTTTCTATTCTATCCTATTCGCCGGTACGGATCATTGATACTGGAAAAAGTTTTCTTTCTTTTGTCCCAGCTCATGATCTGAACGAGTCGCACATACACCCTAGTACATGTTCCTCGACGCTGGGGGCATCCCCGAAGCGCGGGGGATTTTGTGACATTTCTGATTGGCTGTCTTGTATTTCTAATAAGTTGTTTAATGGTTGGCATGTTGAATCATATAAATAATGGGCTGGTTTAGATGGATCCTAACCGGATGATTATGAATTACTTTACTTCTATTTAATATTCTATTAAATTCGACAAAAAGAGAAAATCCGAAATCGCGGATTTACGCGAAATCTGGGCTATTTTCACTCAACCGCTAC